TTCTCATTGATGTATTCTTTCATCGAGATTCAATCCAAATCACGATGGTATTTTCTTGTTCCTGAATGGGTCTCTTTCATCTTTTTAGGTCTATGCTCTACTCCGGGTAAAGATCTGCCCGATTTGGATTTGCACATATAGGACAAATCTTCCCATCACCATTTCTTTTTGTTATGACTTTACAAATAACAAACAGCAATCATTTATGATACATGTAGTAATCATAGATATATTACCAATTGGGTTTTTTCTAAACGGAGCCTGGATACTTCATTTTTTAGTCCAACCAAAGCCAACCATAAATTATTCTAATTGATAATAGTATTATGAATCTCCCCAAAGAATGCATCTAATTGCACTTCACGCTCCAATTTTTTGATGATTCAATTTCTCTTTCTTGGGCGAAACAGAGGATATCTCGATCGGGGGAGAGAACGGGGAAATCCCATATGACCCAATATATCTGACAAGTCGCACTATACGTCAACCCAAGATGCATCTTCCTCTCCAGGACTGCGGAAAGGTACTTTTGGAACACCAATAGGCATGAATTGAAAGAAAAAAGAACTAAATACTATATTTCACTTTGATGTGGAAACGTAACAATATGTTTTTATTGTCTTTAGAATATTGGCTTTATCATATTTATTTTATCCATAAATTAGAAAAATTTAGAAAGAAAGAAAAAATAAATAAAGGAAAATTTTTACGAATAAGTCCTTCTAATGATAAACATTTACTCATAGAAAATGGTACCAACCCCCCATTGCGTATTGGTACTTATCGAGTATAGAATAAATCTGCTTCTCTTTGTTCCTACGAACAGAATTATTCCATTATTACAAACAGAATAGAATAAATAGTAACCTAGCCCTTCTTAGGAAATAATCCACCGAACAAGGGAGGTCCATAGGATAGTCATAGTATAGTTTTTTTCAATGCAATAAAGTTACGTAGTGTCTATTTTTCTTTGATAAAGAGGTATTTTCCATGGGTTTGCCTTGGTATCGTGTTCATACCGTTGTATTGAATGATCCCGGCCGGTTGCTTTCCGTTCATATAATGCATACAGCTCTGGTTGCTGGTTGGGCGGGCTCGATGGCTCTGTATGAATTAGCAGTTTTTGATCCTTCTGACCCTGTTCTTGATCCAATGTGGAGACAGGGTATGTTCGTTATTCCCTTCATGACTCGGTTAGGAATAACCAATTCATGGGGAGGTTGGAGTATCACAGGAGGGACTGTAACGAATCCGGGAATTTGGAGTTACGAAGGTGTAGCTGGGGCACATATTGTGTTTTCTGGCTTATGCTTTTTGGCAGCTATCTGGCATTGGGTCTATTGGGATCTAGAAATATTTTGTGATGAACGGACAGGAAAACCTTCTTTGGATTTGCCCAAGATCTTTGGAATTCATTTATTTCTCTCCGGGGTGGCTTGCTTTGGTTTTGGTGCATTTCATGTAACAGGCTTGTATGGTCCCGGAATATGGGTGTCCGATCCTTATGGACTAACGGGAAAAGTACAACCTGTAAATCCGTCGTGGGGCGTGGAAGGGTTTGATCCTTTTGTTCCGGGAGGAATAGCTTCTCATCATATTGCAGCAGGTACATTGGGCATATTAGCGGGTTTATTCCATCTTAGCGTCCGACCGCCACAACGTCTATACAAAGGATTGCGTATGGGAAATATTGAAACCGTACTTTCCAGTAGTATCGCAGCTGTCTTTTTTGCAGCTTTTGTTGTTGCTGGAACTATGTGGTATGGTTCAGCAACTACCCCGATCGAATTATTTGGTCCGACTCGCTATCAATGGGATCAGGGTTACTTCCAGCAAGAGATATATCGAAGAATTAGCGCTGGGCTAGCCGAAAATCAAAGTTTATCAGAAGCCTGGTCTAAAATTCCTGAAAAATTAGCTTTTTATGATTATATCGGCAATAATCCGGCAAAAGGAGGATTATTCAGGGCAGGCTCAATGGATAACGGAGATGGAATAGCGGTTGGATGGTTAGGACACCCTATCTTTAGAGATAAAGAAGGCCGTGAGCTTTTTGTACGTCGTATGCCTACTTTTTTTGAAACATTTCCAGTCGTTTTGGTAGACGGCGATGGAATTGTTAGAGCTGATGTTCCTTTTAGAAGGGCAGAATCGAAGTATAGTGTTGAACAAGTAGGTGTAACCGTTGAGTTCTACGGCGGTGAACTCAATGGAATCAGTTATAGTGATCCTGCTACTGTGAAAAAATATGCTAGACGCGCTCAATTGGGTGAAATTTTTGAATTAGATCGTGCGACTTTGAAATCCGATGGTGTTTTTCGTAGCAGTCCAAGGGGTTGGTTTACTTTTGGGCATGCTTCGTTTGCTTTGCTCTTCTTCTTCGGACACATTTGGCATGGTGCTAGAACCTTGTTCAGAGATGTTTTTGCTGGTATTGACCCAGATTTGGATGCTCAAGTAGAGTTTGGAGCATTCCAAAAACTTGGGGATCCAACTACAA